AAGCATGTCCAAAAGTAAACCAACCCCGTGGACTGCTACGAAAAACACCATCGGATTTCAAAGTAGCACGATCTAATTCAAAAATCTCACCCAATTGAGCACGTCTAGCATATTTTTTCACAGTAGCGGGATCGCTATAACTGACTCCGTTGAGTTCGCCGCCATAGAACTCGACAGTTACACCTACTTGTTCGACACTATATTTAGATTCCGCCCTTCTAAAAGGAACATCGGCTCTAACAATTCCGTCTCCGTCTACCAAAACAACCGGAAATGTTTCAAAAAAAGTAGGCATACGACGTACAAAAAGTTCGCGCCCCTCTTTATCTCTAAAGATAGGATGTCCTAACCACCCAACAGCTATTCCATCCCCGTTGTCCATTGAGCCCGCTCTGAATAACCCCCCCTTTGCCGGATTATTGCCGATGTAATCATAAAAAGCTAGTTTTTCGGGAATTTTAGACCAAGCTTCAGATAAACTTTGATTTTCAGCCAACCCAGCACCAATTCTTCGATATATTTCTTGTTGGAAGTATCCTTGATCCCATTGATAACGAGTGGGACCAAATAATTCAATCGGGGTAGTTGCTGAACCATACCACATAGTTCCAGCAACTACAAAAGCGGCAAAAAAGACAGCAGCAATACTACTGGAAAGGACGGTTTCAATATTTCCCATACGTAATCCTTTGTATAGGCGTTGAGGTGGACGTACACTAAGATGGAATAGACCCGCCAATATGCCCAAGGTCCCTGCTGCAATATGATGAGAGGCTATTCCTCCCGGAACAAAAGGATCAAAACCCTCCACACCCCACGCTGGATTTACGGATTGTACCCTTCCGGTTAGTCCATAAGGATCGGACACCCATATTCCAGGACCATACAATCCTGTTACATGAAATGCACCAAAACCAAAGCAAGCCACCCCTGATAGAAATAAATGAATTCCAAAGATCTTAGGCAAATCCAAAGAGGGTTTTCCTGTACGTTCATCAGTAAATATTTCTAGATCCCAATACACCCAATGCCAGATAGCTGCCAAAAAGCACAAGCCCGAAAACACAATATGTGCCCCGGCCACACCTTCGTAACTCCAAATACCCGGATTCGTTACAGTACCCCCTGTGATACTCCAACCGCCCCATGAATTGGTTATTCCTAAACGAGTCATGAAGGGTATAACGAACATACCCTGTCTCCACATTGGATCAAGAACAGGATCAGAAGGATCAAAAACTGCTAATTCGTATAGAGCCATCGAACCGGCCCAACCAGCAACCAGAGCCGTATGCATTATATGGACAGAAATCAAACGACCGGGATCATTCAATACGACGGTATGAACACGATACCAAGGCAAACCCATGGAAATACCCCTTTATCAATGAAAAATAGACACAATGTAACTTTATTGCATTGGAAAAAACTATGCTGTGGACCCTCTTTTTAGTGGATTATCTTGGGGAAAGAATTAATATTTGTTTGATTCTTTTCAATTACTTTTAGTAATAATGAAACTATTTTGTTCGTAGGAACAAAAAGAAGCAGATCTATTCTACACCCGATAAGTACCAATACGCAATGGTAGGGGAGTTGATACCATTTTATATGAGTGAATGCATATATATATTTGTTCATCATTCAAAGGACTTATTTGTAATAATTTTCCTTTATTCATTTTGTCTTCGTTATCTTTTTTTATGAACTGAGTCAATCTATGGATAAAATATGATAAAGGCCAATATTAGTAGGACACTAAATCCATTGTTACGCTTTCACATCAAAGTGAGATATAGTACTTAATTTTTCTTTTATTTAATGCCTATTGGTGTTCCAAGAGTACCTTTTCGAAGTCCTGGAGAGGAAGATGCATTGTGGATTGACATATAGTGCGACTTGTCAGATATATTGGGTCATATGGTATTTCCCCATTATCTTCCCCGATCGAGATATCCTCCCCTTCGCCCAAGAAAGATTGATTGAATTATCAAAAATTTGGAGCGTGAAGTTCAATTAGATCCATTTTTTCGGGAGGGTATACAGATTAATATTATCAATTATAATAATTTATGGTTATCTTGGTTAGGCCAATAAAATGAAGTATCCAGGCTCCGTTTAGAAAAAAACCGGTAATAAATCTATTTATGATTACTATTTCTATCATATTCTATTTCTTTATATATTTATAATAGAAGTGATCTCAAACTGTTAATCAATCGAGTAATATGATGAATGCATTGAATATCTGTTGTAAGACATGAAATAAATTGTAAAAAGGAAGTCATAGCAAAAGGACGTGGTATTGGGGCATTTGTCATATATGTGCAAATCCAAATCGGGCGGATCTTTACTCGGAGTAGAGCATAAACCTAAAAAAATTGAAGAAGCCCATTCAGGAACAAGAAAATTACATCGCGATTGAGATTGTATCTCGATGAAACAATACATCAATGAAAAGTTAGTTAGATAAATTTAGTAATTTTTTTTATAGATAAACAAAACAGGCCAAAACCCATCTTTTTTGAAAAATGAAAGAAAAGCCCCTTTTTATAAGTTAAAAGCCTGGTATGAAAAAAAAAAAAAAAATAAAAGAAAGCGCTAGAATCTACATCTACACATTGATTCTTTTTTTTTTTTCGTTATTTTTGTTGAACCGTATGCATCAAAAGGTGCATGTACGGTTTCTAAGGGATACAACTTTATCCCAATCAACCGACTTTATCGAGAAAGATTACTTTTTTTAGGCCAAGGGGTTGATAGCGAGATCTCGAATCAACTTATTGGTCTTATGGTATATCTCAGTATAGAGGATGATACCAAAGATCTATATTTGTTTATAAATTCTCCTGGCGGATGGGTAATACCCGGAGTAGCTATTTATGATACTATGCAATTTGTGCGACCAGATATACAGACAATATGCATGGGATTAGCCGCTTCAATGGGATCTTTTATTCTGGTCGGAGGAGAAATTACCAAACGTCTAGCATTCCCTCACGCTTGGCGCCAATGAGTTTTTTATTTGATTTGAGAGAAAAAAGAAGACTATGCCTTCGCGCTATATGAAATATTAATATTAAGTAATAATAGCATGGCACTTCGAATTCGATATGATAAATTTTTTTAACCCTTAAATTATGTATCGAAAGAGTAGTATGAGATAAAAGGTATTTCCGATTTTATCTAATCTATCGGGAGGCCTATTTCAGCGTCACAAACTTTTTTGTTTTCACGCCGGGAGGCTCTTAACAATACAATATTTAGGTTATGAAAGAATATGAAAATAAAAAAAAATCTTGTTTTTTTATTTGAAAAAAAAAAAGAAACTTTGGGATTGCTAAATAACAGACGAAATAAATATATAAAGCAACGGAGCCATCATAGTATTTTTGAACTACTCCAAAAACAAAAAGAAGGGTGGTTATTGGATCATTTACCAACCCGAGTCTGATAGACCCTATATTTAATTTATTTGATATTTAAGTAAGGTAAAAACGAATTCCATTATAGAGCCGTATGCAATGCGTAAAAGATGCCTGTACGGTTGTTCAATTCTATATTTTATTATTCTTTATCTCTTCACCTTATCATCATGCGAGATAGAATAAACATTTATTATGTTATATCATCAGGGTAATGATCCATCAACCTGCTAGTTCTTTTTATGAGGCACAGACGGGAGAATTTATCTTGGAAGCGGAAGAACTTTTGAAGCTGCGCGAAACCGTCACAAGGGTTTATGTACAAAGGACAGGCAAACCCTTATGGGTTGTATCCGAAGATATGGAAAGAGATGTTTTTATGTCAGCAACAGAAGCCCAAGCTCATGGAATTGTTGATCTTGTAGCGACTGAATAAAAAAGAAAAAATAACAAAAATTTCAGACGAATTGGTGATTTGAGATTTTATCTTCTTACCGGATTTAATATTCTATTCATTAATCTATTAATATAGAAATAAAATAATTCATAATCATCCGGTTAAGATCGATCTAAACCAGCCCATTATGTATATGATTCAATATGCCAACTATTAAACAACTTATTAGAAACACAAGACAGCCAATCAGAAATGTCACGAAATCCCCCGCTCTTGGGGGATGTCCTCAGCGACGAGGAACATGTACTAGGGTGTATGTGCGACTCGTTCAGATCATGGGCTAGGACAAAAGAAAGAAAACAATTGATCCAGTATCAACGATCAGTACCAGTGAATAGACTAGAATGGAAGAACTCCATTCAATATCTAAAAATCAAAAAGATCTATCCTTCTATTGTGGTATCAAATGTATGGTTTCCGTTGGTGCAAATCCAATCAACTCCGTTTTAAATTTAAGATGAGAAAGAATTCTCCATTGATAGCAAATGATATCCATTAAGCAGGGGAAATACTATTTTAAAAAGCAGAAAAATTATGCCTTACTCTTGCAAGAACGGACTAACAGGGTCAGCTACTCAGCTAATCTTCATAATTAAATACCGTTACTGTATAAGTAGATCTCATTGTGAAAGACCTCGTACTGGATAATTATGGGTAGAGCCAAAGAGTGTGAACTGTACAAGTTAACAATAACATTGATTAAATGAAAGAAGGGCTCCGGTGTATAGAGAGGACCTCACCGTTTAAGAAGTAACCATAGAAACGATGGAACCCACTATATCCATTTATATTTACTACTTTTATGTGTTTTTGATACCTAATATCAATACAATTTTTTTCTAGGCATTTCACCTAGAAAAAAAAAAAAAAAATCGTGGTCGGGAAGGTTATAGTAGCAAAAGCCATTGGAATTTAAATTTTATACATTGGAAGAATCCGTTTTGTTATTAATAGACTAGGATACGGGAAGGGAATAACTGAAAGAAAGGAAATCGATTAGTTATTCATCAAAGTTTCATTTATTCAATGACCAGAATTAAACGAGGGTATATAGCTCGAAGACGTAGAACAAAAATTCGTTTATTTGCATCAACCTTTCGAGGGGCTCATTCAAGACTTACTCGTACTATTACTCAACAGAAAATAAGAGCTTTGGTTTCGGCTCATCGGGATAGAGGTAGACAAAAGAGAGATTTTCGTCGGTTGTGGATCACTCGGATAAATGCAGTAATTCGCGAGAATAAAGTATACTTCAGTTATAGTAAATTTATACACAATCTGTACAAGAGACAGTTACTTCTTAATCGTAAAATACTTGCACAAATAGCTATATTAAATAAGAGTTGTCTTTATATGATTTCCAATGAGATCATAAAATAAAGAGATTGGAAGGAATCCGTTGGAATAGTTTAAATGGAGTTCCCTGGAGAATGAACTCTGGGAAGGTAGAGTAGAAATTAGTATGATAAAATATGATAAAGTCATCAAAATGAAGAAAGACGTTAAATAAAAAATATTTATTCCTCTTCTCCCATTTTTTTTCTTACGACAGGACATTTCGATTTTACGATTTTTCGAACAAAAAAAAAAAACGTCAATCCGCATTTGAGTTTGGATTGGAATTTTATTTTGATTCAATTCAATTGAAGAGTCAACCTATTTTTTTTCTGGTTCTAAGACCAGCAGCTCTAGCGGTTGACTCGCTTCTTTCAAATTGTTTCTCATTATTAAGAAAAGGTAACGGAGATAAAATACGAGCTTGTTTTATAGCAATAGTAATTAATCGTTGTTGTTTTAAGGTCAATCTATTCACCCGTCTAGATAATATTTTTCCTTGTTCGCTAATAAATCGACTAATTAAACTCATGTTTCTATAATCAATTCGATCCCCCGATTGGATCGGAGGCAAACGCCTACGAAAAGATCGCTTAGATTTAAGAAAGATTCGCTTGGATTTATCCATGGTTTGTTTATTCCTTATCCTGAAAATCCCAATCCTATTTCTTAATTCTACATCATCTTTGATCCGATCGAAATAGGATTTGGTTTGTTTATATTTATTTGTTTATATTTATTTATATTTATTTATTTGTTTATATTTATTTATATTTAAATAAATTCAAAAATAAATTATATATAATTATATATATATATTGTTATATATAATATGTAATTTTTCATCTTCCTTGGAAGACTGACACACGAGCGATCGGTTCGATCTATTTCTTTATCTCCCCATGAATCGTATGTTTGTAACAACAGGGACAGAATTTTCTCAATTCCAATCGACTAGGCGTATTGTGTCGATTCTTTTGAGTAATATATCTGGAAATGCCCATTGATTCCTTATTAACACGATTTCGAACACAACTGGTACATTCCAAAATAACCGTTACTCGGACATCTTTACCCTTAGCCATGAACCTCCTTTGGTTTTTGATTCACTCAATTCTTTAATTTTCCGACCCGAAGCAAGGAAGAAGAAAGGACACAAAAATAGAAGCAGGTAACTCGAAATCAAATTATGAAAGAAATATTTTGTTGCAATCAATATCAATATAGTAATAAATAATAAGTAATATAATTATTTCTAACTATATTTATAATTTTTAATTGCCGTACAGTATTTCATTTTCAGTTAAGTATCTTGTATGATATTGTTGCCCCAACCACCGCATTTCCATTCTATTATTAATTTAATTTGAGCCTGAGCCCGAGTTCATAGTTTCACTGAGGGTGAAACCGCTTTTTCTTTGTTTTTTTTTTTTTTTTTAGAAAGAATAAGTAAAAAAAGAAAAAAAAAAAAACAAAGAAAAAAAGAAGGGAGGGGTAGGGATTAGTTACAGATATTTGATTGTATCTCTAATCTTCTTCCCCCTTCCCATATCAATAGCTAGAATGAAAAAAAGGGGAATATCAACGCATCCGGAAAAAAACGATTGATCTCTATCAATAAACCTGCTAAAGACCCGAACCATAGAGTACTTACTACCGGTGCCACGGAGAGATATGTTTTTAGATCTCGCATTTTAAAAACTCCTCTTTCTGTATTCGTTATTGTAATTTTATTGTAATTTGTAATACATAATGGTAATACATATATGACCGGATGTGTATATGTAGTTAATGACTTACCACTTGTACGCGGAGTTCCTAATTCAAATTGAAATGTACAAAATAGATATTTATTAAAAGAAAAAAATACGTCCATTTCCGCCTTAAATTCCAAAAAAATATTAATTTTTTGTGGTAGATTTCATATTTATTTCATACTTTATATAAGTCTTTTACCATATTATATGTTTGTTATATGATATATGAGACCAAAAGGAAGAAGGAAGAAATGATAAGATAGTTTGTGTATATCAATGTAGGAAATAAAGATGTGGAAAACAAGACAGGGATTCTCTACAATGACACTGTAGACCAATTGAAAGGGATGTAGCGCAGTTTGGTAGCGCGTTTGTTTTGGGTACAAAATGTCACGGGTTCAAATCCTGTCATCCCTACCTATTACTTATCTTCTGAGCAGTAACGAGGGATCAATTGAGATCAATTAATAAAATTGTACATACATAATTAAATAAATATTTATTAAATAAATATTTCATTTTTCTT